TAAAACTACGTATAGGTATTAGACAATTTTTTTTCTTGCTTGTCAATATATAACTATGCGCCATTTAATAGAAAAATCCACCAACCGCCAACTAAGAAAAATAGATATTCTCATCATTATTATATTGGCTTCGGACTAGAAACGGAAATTGGGGAAGGGATCAATCCGATAAGGTAGTTTCTAATTCTGATAATTCATCAAGGAGAATATTCTATTTCCGCAATTCAATTAGACGCAAAATCGAGAATTCTCTTTTTAGTGTTTTGTTTATAGAAAGAAATTCTAGTTTGGTATTTTTTCTTTTTTTCGCTCACAAAAAAATGTAAACTTAGGTAAGTGCTTTCAAGATATAATGTATAAAAAAACATATTTGATTTAGCTCCTTTATGCCTACTCTAACTAGTTATTTCGGTTTTCTACTAGCAGCTTTAACTATAACCTCAGCTCTATTTATTGGTCTGAGCAAGATACGACTTATTTGAAATAAATTGACTCAACAATTCACAATCATAAAAAGAAATCTTTCCGTAGGATTTCATGTATTTTAAAAGTTCTTTTTATAGCTCTTTATCGTGACAACTTTCCATTTTCGGTTATTGAGATTCGTGAACAATTAGGCTAATAGTTAGGGATAGATATTACCCCCCCCCCCCCTTTTTTTCCTTTCAAACAAATTGAAATGATTGAAGTACTTCTATTTGGAATCGTCTTAGGTTTGATTCCTATTACTTTGGCTGGATTATTCGTAACTGCATATTTACAATACAGACGTGGTGATCAGTTGGACCTTTGATTAGTTAACAAATCTTTTTTTATTGACCTCCTTTATTTAAGGCACAGGAGGTCAATTTAAGATTCTTCTTCAAAGTAGTGAAATTTTTTAAGTCTAATTAGAACTAACAAGACTGGAATCACGCTCTGTAGGATTTGAACCTACGACATCGGGTTTTGGAGACCCGCGTTCTACCGAACTGAACTAAGAGCGCTTTCTTATAACAAAAGAAAAAACGGATTCCCTTTGTAACCCAATATTACATCCCGCATGCGTATCACATATAGCTAGAATTGTATATGTGTTATATGTCCATAATATAGTATAGTATTATATAGAATAGAAAATAGAATAGTATTCTTAATACTATTCTCAAAACGAGCGATCTCACGTAATTCCTCTTTACTTCTCAGAGGAAAAGTAATAGGTAGGGATGACAGGATTTGAACCTGTGACATTTTGTACCCAAAACAAACGCGCTACCAAGCTGCGCTACATCCCTTTTAATAACAGTGTTATTGTAAATAATCCTTTTCTTTTTTTCCACATCATTATTTCTCATATTTCGAGACAGAGATACAGAATTATTTTGATTTCATATATGATATAAATCATTTAATATAAAAGTCTTTGGATACATATACGCTGTAAAGTTACAAAGGGTTTTAGGGAATGCTCCGTAGGGAATAGGAAAGATGCATCTTTTTACTTTTTTTAACTTAAAAGGTAGAAAATCTTATCTACCGGATTCTTGTACATTTTTATTTGCCTTAGGAATTTCATGTACAAAGACAAGTGGTTTTTCTTTTTCAATTTGAAATAAATATGCATCTGCTCATCTATCATATATGTATTATTCTTATGGGTTACAAGATATAAATAAAGAAAAAAAACAAGGAGTATTTTCAATGCGAGATCTAAAAACATATCTCTCTGTGGCGCCGGTACTAAGTACTTTATGGTTCGGATCTTTAGCGGGTCTATTGATAGAAATCAACCGTTTTTTCCCGGATGCATTAACATTCCCTTTTTTTTCGTTCTAGTTATTGACATGGTAAGGGAGTAATGAAGATTAGAGAGAGAATCTACTATCTGTGACTAATCCCCCGCCCTTTCTCCCTTTTGAAATATAACAAAGGGAGAAAGGAAATTTGGATTCAACCTCAGCAAAGCTTGTACTCAAGCTCGTTTGCATTTTCAAATTTATATAGGGAGAACGGAAATTAAAATGTAGGTCTAGGGCAAAAGTCTCCTACACGGGACTTAAATGAAATACTGTACTGTGATTCAAAATAGAGTTTGCAATTGTTGGATTACGTATTCTTTATTCTACAATAACGGAAATTGAATTCTATTTCCTATTAATATTTCATTATCATTGTATATATATTTCCTATTTCTTTATTTACTGCAACGAAATCTTTTGAAGTGTATTGCGAGTTAGCAATTTCTATTTTTTTCTTTCTCTCCGCTTCGCGTCGAAAAGAAAAGAGTTGCTTGAATAAAAAAGAAAAAAAAAAGGGGGGGGTTCATGGCCAAGGGTAAAGATGTCCGAGTAAGCATTATTTTGGAATGTACTAGTTGTGTCCGAAAGAATGTTAATAAAGAATCAAGGGGCATTTCCCGATATATTACTCAAAAGAATCGACACAACACACCGAGTCGATTGGAATTGCGAAAATTCTGTCCCTATTGTTACAAGCATACAATTCATGGAGAGATCAAAAAATAGATCGAACCGAGCGTCTGTCTATCACCTTTTGAAGGTTGAAGGAAGAGTTCAAAAGGACATATATTATCCATATATTTAATTATATGCATAAAAAATGTAATAAACATATATATTATTCTATATTCTATATATAGAATAATATATATTGTATATTATTAGAATAATATTCTAATAATTAATTTAATATTTAATATATTAAGTAATAAATTAATAGAATACTATAGGATATAAGCATATATAATATAAATAAGGATAACATAGATAAAATAAACAAATTCAAATTAAAGAAAAAAACCAAATCCTATTTCGGTCGGATAAAAAAAATGAATTAGAAATAGGATTTTCGGTAGAATATTATTTATATTATTGTATTATAAGGAATAAATAAACTAACCATGGATAAATCCAAGCGATCCTTCCTTAAGTCTAAGCGGCCTTTTCATAGGCGCTTGCCCCCGCTACAACCAGGGGACCGAATTGATTATAGAAACATGAGTTTAATTAGTCGATTTATTAGTGAACAGGGAAAAATATTATCTAGGCGTGTGAATAGATTGACTCTAAAACAACAACGATTAATTACTATTGCTATAAAACAAGCTCGTATTCTCTCTTTGTTACCCTTTCTTAATAACGAGAAACAGTTTGAAAGAGCCAAGTCGACCGTTAGAACTGCGGGTTTTCGAGGGTTTCAAACAAAAAAACAGTAGGTTTACTCTTTCTGACAATCCGGATTATTCGTTGTCTCGGAAGAAATTTTTTTTTATTGAATGCCTTTGTTCATTTTGATTACTTTATAACTACTTTGTTGGGATGTTGGGATTGTCTTTTTTATTTTATCGGACGAATTTTTATTCTATCTTCCCTTCCCGGAGTTCCTTCTCCGGGGAACTTTGTTTAAATCATTTCGGTTGCTTGTTTGCAATCTTCTTTTTTTATGATTTCATTGGAAATACTATAAAGACAATTCCTATTTAATATAGCTATTTGCGCAAGTATTTTACGATTAAGAATCAACTGTCTCTTATACAGATCATTTATAAATTTACTATAACTATAGTATACTCCCCTTTCTGTTCCGCGAATTGCTGCGTTTATTCGAGTAACCCACAACCGACGAAAATCTCTCTTTTTCTTATCTCTGTCTCGATGAGCCGAAAACAAGGCTCTTATTTTCTGTTGAGCAATAATACGAATAGGTTTTGAATGGGCCCCTCGAAAGCTTGATACAAAGAAACGCATTTTTTTTCTTCGTCTCCGGGCTATATATCCTCGTCTAACTCTGGTCATTGAATAAATGAAACTTTGCTAAATAACTAAGCGATTTTCTTTCTCTTTGAGTTATTTCCTCTTTCCTCGCTGGTAATAACAAAACGGATTTTTCCAATGTATAAAAAGAATTCCAATGGCTTTTGCTACTATAACCTTCCCGACCACGATTTTTTCTTTTTTTCGAGACATTTCGCCTCGGTATCAAAAAGAAAAACGGAGTAAATCTAGATGAATAAAGAAATTGTGGGTTCCTTCGTTTTTATGGTTACTTCTTAAACGGTGAGGTCCTCTCTATACACCGGAGCCCTTTACTTCGTTTAGTCAACGTTATTGGTAACTTGTACAATTCAAAATCTTTGGCTCTACCCATGAATTATCCAGTAATAGGTCTTTCACAACGAGATCCGCTTATACAGTAACGGTATTTAATTTGGAAGGTTAGCTGGCTAGCTGACCCTGTTAGTCCGTTTTGTAAAAATGGGAGCCTAATCTTTTTTCTTTAAAAACAGTACTTTCCCGCTTAATGTCTAGCATTTGCTATCAATGGGAACTTGCTTCTCATCTTAAATCGACTTGATTTGGATTACACCAAGGGAAACCATAAATTTCATACACAGATACTGGAAAAGGATTTCTTTTGTTGGCCCAGCTCATAATCTGAACGAGTCGCACATACACCCTAGTACATGTTCCTCGGCGCTGAGGACATCCCCGAAGAGCGGGGGATTTCGTGACGTTTCTGATTGGCTGTCTTGTGTTTCTAATAAGCTGTTTAATAGTTGGCATGCTGAATCATTTACATAAGGGGCTGGTTTAGATCAATCCTAACCTGATGATTATGAATTATTTCTAGTTATTTAGAATATTACCTATTCGCCTCTTTCCATTGTTCCTTCTTTACTATTTCTACTCCTTCGTTCGCTATAAGATCAATAATTCCGTGAGCTTGGGCTTCTCTTGCTGACATAAAAACATCCCTTTCCAGGTCTTCGGTTAGAACCCAAAAAGGCTGGCCTGTTCGTTGTGCATAAACCTTTGTGAGGGTTTCTCGCAAAGTCAACAGTTCTTCCGCTTCCATCATACACTCTCCCGTGGATCCCTCATGAAAAGAACTAGCCGGTTGATGGATCATTACCCTGATGATCGAACAAAAAGGGGGTTCCCCTATCTCCTATGATTCGTCGAAGACAAAAGATAGAGGATAAAAATAAACTTGAACAACCGTACGTGCATCTTTTGCGCGTTGCATACGGCTCGACAATGAAATTTACTTTTTTCTTCCATCGAAGAAAAATAGAATCAATCGGATCCAGATCAGTAAATCATCCAATTACCACCCTTCTTTTGGTGAGTTCAAAATACTATGATGGCTCCGTTGCTTTATATATTAATTTTATTCATTTCGTCTGTAATTCAGCAATCCCAAAGTTTCTTTTTGATCCTAAATAAGATAAAGAATTTTTTTTTTATTTTCGTACTCTTTCAAACATAAATATTGTTAGGTTAGGATTAAGAGTCTTTTGCTATAAAAAAAGTTTGTGACGCTGAAATGGACTCCGGATAAATAAAAAAAATCGGGAAGACCCTTTATCTCATACTTCTCTCTCGATACATAATTTAATGTTTTGAAAAAAAAAACTAACAAACTTTTGTATATCGAATTCAAAGTGCCATGCTATTTTTACTCATAATATATGTTGATATTTCTTATGGTGAAGGCATAGTCTTTTTTTCTCAAAAAAAACTCATTGGCGCCAAAGCCAAGCGTGAGGGAATGCAAAACGTTTGGTAATTTCTCCTCCGACCAGGATAAAAGATCCCATTGAAGCGGCTATTCCCATGCATATTGTATATACATCTGGTAGCACAAGTTGCATAGCATCAAAAATAGCTATTCCGGGTAATACCCATCCGCCAGGACAATTTATAAACAAATACAAATCCTGGGTCTGATCCTCTATACTGAGATATACGATAAGACCAACAAGGTAATTCGAGATCTCGGTCGTAATCTCTTGGGTTAAAAAAAGTAATCTTGCTCGATAAAGTCGGTTGATTAGGGTAAAATTTTATCCCTTAGGAACCGTACATGCACCTTTTGATGCATACGGTTCAAAAAAAATGTGAAAAAAAATCAATGTGTAGATTATTGGCTTCTTCTTTTTGGATATCAGTTTCTAATGAGGGGGTTTGTCTTCTATTTTGCAATAATTTGCAATAAAATAAATATGAGTTTTTCTTCCTCGTTTCCTTATTTCTACTATAACTATAAATTATATAAATATATAATATAGAAATAGATAAATATATAGAAATAGATAAATCAAAAAACAGATAATATCGAATCGAAATAGATAATAGAGAAGACTCCATATCTAGATAAAAAAGAGAACAAAAGAATCAGAAATAGAAAGAAAGTTTTTTGATTTAATATGCAATAATATTCAAATCAAAAAAAAGAGTTAAGTTATAGTATCGAACTAGCTGCTCATTGATTTATTGTTTCATCGAGATCGAATGTAAACCACGATGTTATTTTCTTGTTCTTGAGGGGGCCTCTTTAATTCTTTTAGGTTTATGCTCTACTCCGGGTAAAAATCTGCTCGATTTTTATTTGCACATTATAGGTCAAATGCTTCTAATACCGCTTCTTTTTTTTTTCAGGCAGTTCCATGCCCTTGCCAAAAATTGGATATTCGACATATTGAATTCATCTATTCTATTCGGGTTATAATTTTGAAATAGGAAGAATTTTGCATACAATACAAGTACTAATTATCGATATATTACCAATTGGGATTTGTTTAAACGGAGCCTGAATACTTCATGTCATTTTATTGGTTTAACCAAGCCAACCATAAATTATTCTAATTGATACTATTAAGTCTGAAATCCCCCTACAAACGGATCTAGTTGAACTTCACGCTCCAAATTTTTGATGATTAAATCAATCTTTCTTGGTCGAAGGGAAGGATATCTTGATCGGGGAAGAAAACGGGGAAAGCCCATATGACCCACTCTATCTGACAAGTCGCACTATACATCAACCCAAGTTGCATCTTCGTCTCCCGGGATTCGAAAGGGTACTTTTGGAACACCAATAGGCATTAACTGAAAAAAAAAGAATTAAGTACTATATTTCACTTTGATATGGAAACGTAATAATCGGGCTATTCTCTTCATAATATTCAACATATATGATAAAGGTTGATCTTCTTTATCATATTAGAATACATCAAAAAGGTAATAAAAGGCGATAGAATGACTAAAGTAATAAAAATTCTTACGACTAGAGCCTTCCAATGATGAACAAATATGGGGGCATTTGCTCATAGAAAAGGGTATCAGCCCCCATTGCGTATTGGTACTTATCGGGTATAGAATAGATCTGCTTCTCTTTGTTCCTACAAACACAATAGTTCCTTTATTACCAATAGAATAGAACAAATATTACCGCTTGTTCCGATATAATCCACTGAACAGAACAGGGGTCCGTTGATAGTCATAATCTTTTCCAACGCAATAAAGTTACATAGTGTCTATTTTTATTTGCTAAAGGGGTATTTTCATGGGTTTGCCTTGGTATCGTGTTCATACCGTTGTATTGAATGATCCTGGTCGGTTGATTTCTGTCCATATAATGCATACGGCTCTGGTTGCTGGTTGGGCCGGTTCGATGGCTCTATATGAATTAGCAGTTTTTGATCCCTCTGATCCCGTTCTTGATCCAATGTGGAGACAGGGTATGTTCGTTATACCCTTCATGACTCGTTTAGGAATAACAAATTCCTGGGGCGGTTGGAGTATTACAGGGGGGGCGGTAACGGATCCCGGTATTTGGAGTTATGAAGGTGTGGCCGGGGCACATATTGTGTTTTCTGGCTTGTGCTTTTTGGCAGCTATTTGGCATTGGGTGTATTGGGATCTAGAAATTTTTTCTGATGAACGTACAGGAAAACCTTCATTAGATTTGCCTAAGATTTTTGGAATTCATTTATTTCTTTCCGGGGTGGCTTGTTTTGGTTTTGGCGCATTTCATGTAACAGGCTTGTACGGTCCTGGAATATGGGTGTCTGATCCTTATGGACTAACTGGAAAAGTCCAGTCAGTAAATCCCGCGTGGGGCGTAGAAGGTTTTGATCCTTTTGTTCCAGGGGGAATAGCCTCTCATCATATTGCCGCAGGGACATTGGGCATATTAGCGGGTTTATTCCATCTTAGTGTCCGCCCGCCGCAACGTCTATACAAAGGATTACGTATGGGTAATATTGAAACCGTACTTTCCAGCAGTATCGCTGCTGTCTTTTTTGCAGCTTTTGTAGTTGCCGGAACTATGTGGTATGGTTCAGCAACTACTCCGATCGAATTATTTGGCCCCACTCGTTATCAATGGGATCAGGGATACTTTCAACAAGAAATATATCGAAGAGTTAGTGCCGGGCTCGTCGAAAATAAAAGTTTAGCAGAAGCTTGGTCGAAAATTCCCGAGAAATTAGCCTTTTATGATTACATTGGCAATAATCCGGCAAAGGGGGGATTATTCAGGGCAGGCTCAATGGACAATGGGGATGGAATAGCTGTTGGGTGGTTAGGACACCCCATATTTCGAGATAAAGAAGGGCGTGAGCTTTTTGTACGTCGTATGCCTACTTTTTTTGAAACCTTTCCAGTTGTTTTGATAGACGGAGATGGCATTGTTAGAGCCGATGTTCCTTTTAGACGAGCAGAATCGAAATATAGCGTCGAACAAGTAGGTGTAACTGTTGAGTTCTATGGTGGCGAACTCAACGGAGTCAGTTATAGTGATCCTGCTACTGTGAAAAAATATGCTCGACGTGCTCAATTAGGTGAAATTTTTGAATTAGATCGTGCTACTTTGAAATCGGATGGTGTTTTTCGTAGTAGTCCAAGGGGTTGGTTTACTTTTGGACATGCTTCCTTTGCCTTGCTTTTCTTCTTCGGACATATTTGGCATGGGGCTAGAACCTTGTTCAGAGATGTTTTTGCTGGTATTGATCCAGATTTAGATGCTCAAGTAGAATTTGGAGCATTCCAAAAACTAGGAGATCCAACTACAAGAAGACAAGCAGCCTGATACAAATACAAAATTTCTTTCCTAGTTTTCGTCTCTCTTTTTGTAATTTGATTTTACATTGGGGATCAGAGACATCTTGATTTAATCATTACCCTTTCGTTGACTCTTTCTTTATCGGGGAAATAATCCCAAATAAACAGGTATGGAAGCTATAATTGTAAACCACAATCGAATCTATGGAAGCATTGGTTTATACATTTCTATTAGTCTCGACTCTAGGGATAATTTTTTTCGCTATCTTTTTTCGAGAACCACCTAAAGTTCCGACTAAGAAATGATTTTTCATTATCTCAGTTGAAGTAATGAGCCTCCCAATATTGAATGCTGGGAGGCTCATTACTTCAACTAGTCCCCGTGTTCCTCGAACGGATCTCTTAGTTGTTGAGAGGGTTGCCCAAAAGCGGTATATAAGGCGTACCCGGTAAAACTTACAAGTAAACCAGATATAAAGATGGCGACTAGGGTTGCTGTTTCCATTATTATATATATAGATAGGAATTCAAGACCGCAATGGATCTCTGATAAGATCCTTTATTTACAGGGGAATGGTATACAAAGTCAACAAATCTCAATAAATACACTCGGATTTATGGCTACACAAACCGTTGAGAGTAGTTCTAGATCTCGTCCAAAACCAACTACGGCAGGGGCTTTATTGAAACCATTGAATTCGGAATATGGTAAAGTAGCTCCTGGATGGGGAACTACTCCTTTGATGGGTGTCGCAATGGCTTTATTTGCAGTATTCCTATCCATTATTTTGGAGATTTATAATTCTTCCGTTTTACTGGATGGAATTTCCATGAATTAAATCCACTTTTCAATACAAAGTGAAATTTCAGGTTTCTCCCGTTGGTAGTTCGGTCGTGGACTTTCTTTCTGTATTTCTGGAATATGAGTGTGTGACTTGTTCTAATTGATCCTATTTATAATATAGAGAATGAGTCTGTCATCTTATCTTGATAGAGATGGTTCTACCTCGTCGGATACTCATCCTAGTATCTGGAGCACGGAATATTCTGAACTAGATCCAGAATTTAACTATGATTTATACTTAAGATTCAGACCTTGTAACTGGATTCTAACTCAAAATTTTTCGACGAATTAGAAATATTTATAAATTGAAATA